AGTCTTTGACGAAGGGAATCAAGATTTATTAATATTTCGACACACAACAAGGATGTATAAAATTCCTTGTTGTGTGTCGAAGATCAGGAAGGCAAAGAATCCCCCCTAGAATCATTTGTTCCCCCCTCATTTCTCTTTTCTTTTCGTTATATTCCCCGCTTAGTCTCGTATTTAGGTCTAGTCAGTCTAATTTGATTCTATTCTCGAATAGAAAACTTTTGATACACTCTATGACATTGGAATATAATATATGATAATAGTGGCATCATTCCAATTTCGATTGGCAAAAAGGCGAAAAAGTCAAATAGTCTTCTTCGCAATATATAATATTATTATTCTCTAATATTATAGAATATATTTTCTATTCTAACTAAGAATGCAGTACAAGTAATTTCAGACTTCGCGTCGATAAAGAATAAGAGTATAAACAAACAAAAAAGAGCCTTATTTTTTATATCCTGATCATCCAAAATTGTCAAAGAATTGTCAACAAGGATTTTGTTCTTGTTACGAACTTGATGTTGATAAATCCACGAATCTAAAAATTCATTTCGGACAATTGAACCTTCTCGAACTGTTTCTTTTTAAGAACCAAAAAGATTTGTGCCAAAATAACAGATGCAAAGAAGAACAAAAGACCCTGGACCCGTAATGGGTCTTGCAGTACTATTTCTGCATCTCCCTGACCAAATCCGCCCACATTAGGATTACTTGTTAATGGTTGATCAAGTTTGATAGATTCCCCCTCTGAAACAAGAAGTTCTGGTCCTGGAGGGATAATATCAACGACTTCACGTCCATCCGAGGTATCCGCTATGGTTATTTCGTATCCGCCCCTTTCTTTTCGTAAAATTTTCTTTACTATACCTGTTGCTGTAGCATTATAAACTGTATTATTACTCTTGCTTCCGTCAGGATAAATCTGACCCCTTCCCCTGTTACCACCTACATATATCGGATATTTTAAGAAGTGAACATCTTTCTTAGTAGCAGGATCCGGGGAAAGAATAGGGAAGGTAATTTCACTATATTTTTGCCCAGGAACAGGGCCTATCACAAGAATATTTTTTTTATTTGGGCGGTAGCTCTGAAAAGAAAGATTTCCTATCTTTTCTTTCATCTCAGGAGAAATACGATCAGGTGGAGCTAATTCGAATCCCTCGGGTAAAATAAGAACAGCCCCCACATTCAAACCCCCCCTTTTTCCGTTAGCAAGAACTTGTTTTAGTTGTATATCATAAGGAATTCGAACAACTGCTTCAAATACAGTATCAGGCAGAACCGCTTGTGGAACCTCAATATCCACGGGCTTATTTGCTAAATGGCAATTGGCACATACAATACGCCCAGTCGCTTCTCGTGGATTTTCATATCCTTGCTGTGCGAAAATGGGATATGCATTGGAAATGGATGACCAAGTTATTATATATATCATGAGCGAGACGGAAATGGATCGAGTAATCTGTTTTTTCATCCAAGAAAAGGTATTTCTAGTTTGCATGGTCCAATCATTGATCCCGAAAATTTCTACAATAAATTGGGTAGGTTGCTAGTATCGTTCCCTATCCGCGATTCTGCTATTTATTTTTACTTTAAACTAAACCGAATTTACTTGAATTCGTCTGTACTGGAATATGGGGGGAACTCCCCGGCTTAGAGACGTAGAACTAGAAAAGGTAAGTACTATTTTGAATGTTTTGATTATGTATAAAGTAACAAATATTATAAATTAGAATTGGATTATTATTAATATCCGTATATCTTTTTTCTTTTCAGTCATTCATTGAATGATAAATGACTACAAGCGACGGAGATACACGATTTAAATAACGGAAAATCAAATATTTCAAAATTGTATCTAGAATGACTGGAAAAGTGGAAACAAGACCAGATATAATTTGATCGTTATGAGCAAATCCAAAATCTTTGGAGATAGACCCAATCATTAGTTCCCAACCGTGGGGCGAATGAAATCCGATACATAAATCAGTTAATAAAAGAATAGAAAAAGCTTTTATTGTGTCGCTTAAGTTATAGAGGAATTCTTGAACCCAAGAGTTAAGAAGAATAAGTTCGTTATTCCCCAGAATAGAATAACCACTTAGAATAAGGAAACAGATTATATTTGTCGAGAAGTGCAAAATCATATGGATACAATCCTCATTGTGCCTCTTGATCAATTGAATCGTTTCATTTTGGATTCCTATACGAAGTTTTTGTAGATGTGTTTCCGGGTATTCTTTTATCATTTCGTCCAACAGGAGGAGCTTCTCTAATTCGATGAATTTTTCTAGAAGACTCCTTTCTTGAATATCATTCAAGAAAGTTTCAGATTTCTTAATATTCCACCAATTGGAAACCCAAGATTCCAGACTTTTTTGAAATGATAGAGAGATCCACCAGGGTAAAAATAATATAGATGCAAGATATAGAAAAGGAATAAATGCTTTCTTTTTTTCCATTTTTTTCATCTATAAATTCTTAATGAACCCGTCACGTTGGTTGACTCTATGCGATCGAATATTTCTATCAAACATGAGCTATATTACAAAGTATCGAATCCATGAATCTATTCTCTGTTTTTTGGAGGATTTAGTAATTAATCCTTGAATCTTGAAAGAGTACAGAGAATAGCAAAAGAGTCCACTTCGAATTCGAATGAAGAAATAATAAAAAATCGTGTTTCCAGATATTGGTCAAATTCGAAGCAATTCCGCACTTTCAATGAATACGCGGCAGAGCCGCATTTCAATTAATGAATATTCTTTTTTTATTTAAAGACGAAAGAACTTACCCTCTACCAAAATAGCAAATATTTCGAAATGTTTTGATATATGGGATGAATCCATTGTTCTATATTATTATTATTTCCATTTTTTACTTTTTTTTGTTACTGAATTGAGTTGATTTCCATACGAATAAAAGACCCTTTTTTGTCTACAAATTTTGTAGACAAAAAAGGGTCTTTTTGGTTGTTTTGTATACGCCGGCTTTGATCCGAATGGGGGTTCTGAAGAAATTTTCGTTAAGGTATGCCGTACTAAAATAGGATTGTAGAATTTTTTATTTTACTACCAGATAAAAAAGAAAAAGCATTCATTTCAAAATACTTCAATTGGTACACGCAAGAAATAGGCCAATTCAGCAGCTTTTTGTTCAATTTCTCGTGGAGTCAAATTTTCATCAGTACGGGTCAAGGGAATGGCCCCCTGGCCTCTGATTTCCAGATAAAGAACACGACGAGTATAAATACCCTCTTTAAGTTCTATTCTAATAGACTGAATATCTTTTATAAAAAATCGTAGGAAGATGCGACGATTTTTTCCCGGAAATCCCCAACGAAAAATACGGACTATTCCTTCTTTTCTATCGAAAAGATCATAACCACTACCTACATTCCACGAAATTGTACACCACAAATAGGAGCTAATAAAGAGGCCCGCGATCCCATAGAAAGCCATTACGATCCCTTGGGGAAAAAAAATGATTTGCTGGGTAGGAAATAAAGATAGCAAATTCCTACCAAGATAGCTGGAAATTCCAACCAATAAGAATCCCAATGAACCTAAAAAAAGGATAAAGGCCCAGCAGAAATTACTTATTTTTCGGGATCCCGTTATAAGTTCTATCCATATACGTTCTGATCGCCAATTCATACTAGATCTGGTTACATTTAATTTGAATTGAAAAAATACGCCAAATGAATTTCACTTTCATTACTCTTTTTATTTCCGATGTAACTCTTATCAACTAGTAAGATTTTGATGGGAATCTTTACGTTCAACTTTGATTTAAATAAAGTTGAAAGGTAGTTCATCAAATTATTTAGTTAGATCTAAAATAATAACATCTACCCCTATGTCATGTTTCCACATGCATAGGGGCTTTTTCATTTATGTTCGGAAGAAATAACGTGGTATACCATTCTACTAGATAGATATCTGTGTTAAGATTCAAATCTAAGTCTTGAAAGATGAGATTTGGTCCACAAGATCTAAACAATCTTGTTTTTTTGAACATAAACAAATAAAGAAGCCATTGCAATTGCCGGAAATACTAGGCCTACTAAAGGCACAAAAATAGAGGGAAAGTTGATAGTTGTCATAGAAAGGGTACCTCGATTTACTATTTGTACCTGTTTGTTATATTTTTTTGTTGTTATTATGTTATTATATTATTAATTAGAATTCTATACATATGTAAGAAGAGAACGTGAAATTTCTTTATTTGACTAATTTCACAGAAGTCAAATAAAAGATAAAAGGAAGTAAAATATAAAAGGAAGGAGTTGTTCTTTTATCTTGTTGATCGAGTTTTCCTGATTAGGAATAGGAAATCTAATGAATAGATAGAATTATTCTCATTTTTTGATTCTTTCCATTCTACAATTAGGATGTCACTAACCAAAAACACCTATCCATCTGGTTTGATTCCGATAATCCAAAAACCAAATAGTTTTTGACATAAATAATTGACCTTAATGCTCGACGTGATTTTCATTCAAAGGAAAAAAAGCGTGCAACTGAAATAACTCACTTAGAACGCCCTTTAAAAGATTACGTGGTACGATTGAATCGAATAAACCCTTATGGAATAAATATTCGGCTGCTTGTGAACCCTCAGGTACTGTCTTATTCAATGTTTGTTCAATTACTCTTTTACCCGCAAATGCAATGTAGGCGTTGGGTTCAGCAATAATGATATCCCCCAACATACCAAAACTGGCTGTCACCCCACCAGTAGTAGGCGATGTAAGGATTGATACATAGAATAACTTTTTATTTGATTGATAATCATATAAAACCGACGATATTTTAGCCATTTGCATTAAGCTCAAGCTTCCTTCTTGCATGCGAGCCCCTCCGGAAGCACATACTATAATAAGTGGTAGGAATTTATTGGTAGCATACTCAATCAACCGGGTGATTTTTTCCCCTACTACAGATCCCATACTACCTCCCATAAACTGAAAATCCATAACCCCAATTGCGACAGGAATA